CCAGAAAAATAAATGGATTGGACATTTGATCTTGTCGCTGAGATAAAGGCATAAAAATCAGAAAGAATATAGAGAATTAGAATCGGTTTTTTAGCATTTAACCCCCTTTTATGTTATGGATTTCATTGTTCAAAAAATGATTCGCAGAGAAGAGAGAGATTTTGTTTACGGATTTTTGAGTAGAATACAATTGTGAAGTGTATAAGAAAAGAAGGTTTGTATGGCTTAAACACGTGTGGAGATATCTATAATATCTGTCTTTCTTCTCTTTTATTGTTTTATTGTCGTTCTATGTTCTATTCGGGGCAACACAGGTTGTGCTCTCCGAAAACATAATTTCAATTTTCTATTCAATTAAAAATTCAAATTGAAGTATGATACTTTTCAGATATCTGATAATTCTATATCGGGAACATATATAAATAATATATATCCGTCTAACAATTTATCTTGGGGTGGGGGGTTTACATATACTCATAATTGTTGTTATAATTATTATTAATAATTAAAATTGAGAAGGATTTTTTGATTGAAAAAATCCATACTGATTAGTTATATATCATATATCAAGTTGTATTTTCTTATGTCATTAGGAAACCAAAATTTGGAGATTCAAATCCAAGAATCATTCATGAATTCTAAGTCAATAGTTAATGGGTCCTATTTTCAGAAAGTTGAATTTTGTATTTTGCGACTGAAAATCCACATTTGATTTTTCAATAGAAAGGTAAGAAAAAGTTTTGAACATTATGAATTTTGAGATAGACTCAATCGAAATTGAAAGGATGAATCAAACCCAATCAAAAGGGAAGAAGGATTAGGATTTCTTTGACTTTTAGGAAAAATTAAGTAAAACAGAACTCAAGGTGCAAGTACAATAAAAAAGCAGTTCAGTAATCCGGGAAAGTTTTCATCTATTTTGTATTTGTAGCAGTTTGGCGACATGGCCGAGTGGTAAGGCAGAGGACTGCAAATCCTTTTTTCCCCAGTTCAAATCCGGGTGTCGCCTGATCAACAAAAAACTGGAAATCTCTTTTTTTCTTCTGTTGATATAACCCGCCGAATGATTCGCCAGCAGAAGAAGAGAAAGCAGACTGTTGATACTTGTTTGATTCTAAACACCTGGTCTGGGTGTTTTTCTCAAAAATTGTAAATATCCTTGCATTGCATATTTAGGCTTAGCTTTCAAGTAAATATTCAAATGCTAGAAGGGCTATCAAGACTTCGCAATTACCTTCTACTACAAATCAAAATTTTCGATTATTAATCCCTTGTATAATGACTGGACCTTGGATTAGATTGGAGAGCCCGATAGGAAATCGAAATAGTTGTGGAAGGGGGCAGAAGATACTTTATTATATACGAGGAACTCACGAAACTATCTCAGTGCTCAAGCATCCAATCAATTGAAATGAGGGTAAAAAAAAAGAATAGGACCTATTATTCGTACATGTTCCATTAGTAACATTCCCTTGAGATGTTACTGCGGATTTTGCTTGGGTTTTATCTTTCCCGATTATAAATCATATAGTATAGGAATTTATTATAAAATGGGCGAATTTATTGGATTGGTTTATTCATAGTCTTCGTTCTTTTTGACTCTGCGCCATTGATTCTACTATTATTAGTGAGGAATAATGGAACAATTCCTTTAGATTTATAGAGATAGGGGACATAATTCATATGGATATAGTAAGTCTTGCTTGGGCTGCTTTAATGGTAGTCTTTACTTTTTCCCTTTCACTCGTAGTGTGGGGAAGGAGTGGACTCTAGGGGTCCTACTAATTGAGTTAAGGAAGCAAACTGTATCAATATCAATTGCTTTCTAGATGGTTCTGCAACACGTTTGGAACAAAATAAAAATATCTTCATTTTTAAATTATTCCATTGGACTCGACTGGAGTAATGTATTATAGGAATCATCCTCTTTCAATCAAAGAGCTATTTCAACGATTCCCATGTTTGTAGTTCGAAAGGAAGAGGATCCCAGGAAATTTATTCGAACCTAATTCTTCCTAAATTTTCTATTCCAATCAATGGACTCTTCCTAGGTGATACTGAGGAGGGCCGGACCCTTTTTTTATTTGTTTCTCTCTTTACTGTTCGTTCAAAGAAGAAGTGGTTTTGTTAAGTGTATACGCACTTTGTATGAGAAAGAAAGGATATAAACATAGTGATTGTCTAACGAGATACTATGTAGAATAAGATCGTCAGGTGAGTCACATATTGCGCATTTACCGCTTTCGAATTTTGGAAATTGGATTTAGACTTTATCGACTTATTTCATATCATGGTTCAGGCGTTAAAAATCAGTGAGGTTTACTTCTTGGGAATGTTAAAAAAAAAGATTACTACGTGATTTTTGGAATATGCCTATATCTATCGCTTTTGCTTCATTGATTTGATTCTATGAATAGATACCGAGATTCATATTGGAAATCAAAAATATAGTAATTCAAACTATAAGACATAGGAGTAATTCAGATTGATCAGAACAAATAGATATAGCAAATAAATGGAATTGGATGCTATGTCAATCCCATATATGGAATTGATATTCACATATATCAAGATAATATTGTAGATTGATATATAGATCCATATCAAATGCAGCCTCTATCTTTATTTTATTACAGGGGGCACAACAATCTAACTAATAAATAGTATGGTAGAAAGAAATAGATGAATCTTTCTACCATACTATCTATCTATTAGAATACTGCCGATTCTAGTCCACTCATTTCATTTAAGACATGAAATTGGAATCTTTTTCATTTTATTTCGTCAATTTTCATTCAAATTAGTTAATAATTAATCGTTTTGACTGACTGTTTTTACATAAATGATAAGTAGAAAAGCGGTAGGAACTAGAATAAATAGTGCAGTAGCAATAAATGCAAGAATATTTACTTCCATAATCTCATCGGTTTTTTACTTCGCAATAACTCGGGATTTAATCCCATAGAGATGATAAATCTTTGGCCTGTAAATTCAATGAATGAATATTACCTCTCGATGATCTTGAATCAGATCAATATCATGAATAACAATATCTGAACTATCAAATCAATTCGTCGTCGAGAATTGAATAGTATAACATAGGAAGTTCTTTTATCCATACCGCCCCAAACTTGGATTGCTGACCCAATCCAAAATTCCTTTATTTATTTATCATTTTTTATTATCTGTTCTTTTTTTCTCTCTAATCTATCTAGTTCCTTCTTGTACAATCATCTGATGAAGTCTCATCAAATAGCTCTTCCACTTCCAGTGGTCACATAGTGACAAACCCAAACAAACACTAAAAGCTAAATGGAAAAAGAAAGGAGTTTAGAACGAAACTATTTTTTACTTGGAAGACAAAGAAGTGTGATAAAGATGAGACCGTATAAAATGAATATTCATCAAATTTACTATTTTCCGATTTGTTCTTTCGTCGATGGGGCCTTAAAACAAAATAAAAAATAGGAAAAATGATTCATTCGCCTTTCTAAGAGGAGTAGGATCTTTGGTTGATCTGTCCTTCCCCCTCCTTTCTTCGTAGATTATTAGCCCCGGGACACCTATACCAAAAGCTCAGTGTGCAATTTGCATGAAATCTATTTTTCAACTTCAAACTAGTAAGTCAGGTTCCATAAATCCGTAGCCAGAAAAAGAAATTGTGTTTTTTTTTGTTTTTTCTGGAAAGTATTTTCTTATATTCAATTTTGTATTGGACAAGAAAGAAATTCCCTTTGTGTATGCGCGCCTCAAAAAAGTATAGTACTCGATTCCATTACATGCATCGGGGGCAATCGAAAAAGCCAGCATTTCTTAGAATACTGACTATAATGCTACCAATAATTGTACTAATCCAACCGCATATGTCTTTCTCCTACACCAAAAGGAAAGAAAAAAGAAATAAGGATTTCCCCTTTGCTTTGACAATGGAATTCTTCCCCCGGTCCCCTTCATAATCATAATAAAGGCAGAGATTTTTTGATATATTTATTGGATCCGTCGGGACTGACGGGGCTCGAACCCGCAGCTTCCGCCTTGACAGGGCGGTGCTCTGACCAATTGAACTACAATCCCAGGGAAATACGGGATCTAGCAGAAAATTTGATTCTTTTTTATCTCCGGATCGGGTATTTCTGAAGTACAAGGGGGGTTATATCATCTCATGGCGGATTGGCGAATTATTGGGCCGAGCTGGATTTGAACCAGCGTAGACATATTGCCAACGAATTTACAGTCCGTCCCCATTAACCGCTCGGGCATCGACCCAGGAAGAATAAATTTTCGACTTATTGGTAATCCATGATCAACTTCCTTTCGTAGTACCCTACCCCCAGGGGAATTCGAATCCCCGCTGCCTCCTTGAAAGAGAGATGTCCTAAACCACTAGACGATGGGGGCCTGCTTGACCAACGGCCATCATACTATGATCATAGTATGATCAGTTTTTTGAAATTGTCAATATAATCGAATGATTCTATCCGAGGGATCTTTCCCCCTTTCAGAATTAGAATTGCATAGAATTGTTTTTTATTCGTCATTGACGAATTATTCATTAGAATCGACATTATAAATCTAGTAGTAGTATTTTTTTTTTTATTATTTCAATTGAATTTAGTTCTATTATTTTAGTTTAGATTATTTAGTATTTCGAATTTTATTTAGAAATTTCTAAATAAAAAAGAAAAAAGTAATAAATACAAAAAATAGAAATAATAAGTAAGAGGAGGATTTTTTCAGGGAATGATTGGTCCGTCAGAAAAGGAAAAAGGTGTGAAATTCTATTTCTTTCACTTTCATTTGATTCATTAATTTTTTGTTGAATTGCTAGGTGTATGTACATGTATTAATCAAGTGAATTTTGTTCTGGTGGGATCCATTCAATAAAAGAAAAAAGCAATTCGAGTCGGTCTTGAAACAATTCATTGCATTTTCTCCTAGAACTTCCTAGGTAAATCCATTTTATTATTCAACAATGAGCCACTAGACACTATGTATCTACT